GGTAAGCTTGCGACGGCGGTATATAGGCTGGGATGACTAGAAGTGGTGAGGTTTAACGGGGGTTATCGGTTCTAGAACAGGCTCCTCTAGGGGGGTCTGAGGCACCGTCAGGTCCTTTGGGTTTTAAGCTAATGCTTGTAGTACCCTGGCGGACATGTAATTGTACGTAAATGTCTGGGTTTACGGCTGAGCATAGTGGGGTATCTAATCCCAGTTTGTTTCTCAGCTTTCGTGGGGTCAGGCAAATTTTGTTAAAGCTACTTTCGTAAAGTTGGACTTCTAGCACCCGGAAGCGTATGACGGCCGGGGGGCTGTTCGGCTTTATTCTGTTGTGCTCCTTAACCACCCTTTACGCCGTAATATTATCAACTGGGGTCGCTCGTCTAACCGCGGTGGCTGGCACGAGTTTTACCGGCCCTGTTTGCTCTAACTGAGTCAAGTTTTCACTTATGGCTTAATGTTTATCACTGCTGAATTCCCTTGGGGGTGTGGCTCGGCTAGGCGTCTTGGGCTAATGTTATGTGCCTGATGCCCGCTCCTTGTCCCCGGGCAGGGGGTTAAGGGCTTATTCACGGGGGCGCGGATACTTGCATGTGTAAGTTGAGCAAAAGCTGATAATAAGGTCAGGACCATGCCTTTGTGCATGCGGAGCTTTCTAGGGCCCGTCTTAACATCTTCAGTGTTACGCTTTGCATTAAGCTACGCTAGCACTTTCTTATGTTGGAACTTTTAGCATTGAGAAGGGTCTTACAAATTTTAATCGAAATTTTTAGGCCCTTAAAAATTTTTTTGGGAAAAAAAATTTAAGAATATGCATATATATATAAATAAATTTATCCCCGGTGGCTAGCCCATACCTCAACTTGCCAGCCGTCACGTTCTCGAGTCCTCCTTGCTTTAGGGGTTTGACAAGGATAACAGGATTTCCTGAGCGTAGGGGGTAGGGGGGTTTGTCGCGCGTGAGCCAAAAGGGGGGGCATATATATAGGAGTAAGTTGAGGAAAGAGAGTATATGTTATGCACTTGATATAGAAATATGTAATTCTTAAGTTATGTCATTCAATAATTAACCTAATTTAATTATTTCAAGGAAATGTTCAACCTTGATCTTCTGTTGAGCCTGCACTCTGATATGCAAGATGAAAGGAAACCAAAAAAAGGAACCCCTATGCATATAAAAGAACGCTCGGCATGTTGGGTAACGCGGAGTATGTACTACACAAGTAGCCGGATGCAAGGAAGAGATTTGAAATGTGGAACTACACCGTCTGCACATGAGATGTTTAGCCAGATGCAAGAAATAATTCAGTTGGGCCACCCCCACTGTTTAAGTCCCTGATTCTATCATTAATAATATGCATTACTGCCGTCCAGTAGGTGGTCTCTCATATGCCTTTATTTAAAGATAAGTTGAGTAATTCATTAAACGATAACTGAAATTCATTTTTAGGGGAACAATGAACGTACCAGGTTAAAATAATATAATTGTTGATTGTTGGAAATTTAGTCTAAGTGCCTTTAACACGTTAGTACTTGCTTTTAGGTTAAAATAATTGTATGGTGATAATACATAGCTATGTGTAATAAGCATTCATATTTTATTGATCACCATATGTTTATTGTCATATTATGGTTATTTTAAATATTTAACATTTAATCCTTTATTTTCTGGTGGAAGTCCAGCGGGTTAATTTTAAATAATTAATTGTTGATTGTTGAAAAGTTAGTCTATGTACGTTTGGACTGTTAGTACTTGCTTTTAGGTTAAAATAAACGCATGGTGATAATACATAGACCTATGTATTATATATCATGCATATTCTGTTGCACATTAAATGGTTACTACCAGAAAATAGTTTAATTTAGAATACTGGCCCTGGGAGCCAGTGGTGGGAGTTAAAATCTCCTTTTTCTGGGCATTAGGAGGGAATTTAACCCTCTATCTTCGGCTTACAAAACCGATGCTTTTAGCACTAAGCCACTAAGGCAAGCTCATTTTAGTACTTTGTTTTCTATTCATCCTGCTAAGGGTACAAGAATTAGGAACAGCGCAAAGTAAAGTACTGATGCAATTTGTCCAATAATAACGTACGGGTGTTCTACGGGTATGCCCCCAATTCATGTCAGAATTACTATATCTGCCACTAGGGTTCAGAATAAGAATTGTGTGATTGGGCGAAACGTAAGTCCTCGTTGTTTAGATGTATGTAAAACTGGCACGATTATAAGTACCAAAATGGAGAATAATAGTGCAAGAACTCCTCCTAATTTGTTTGGAATAGACCGTAAGATGGCGTAGGCAAACAAAAAGTATCATTCAGGCTTGATATGAGGAGGGGTCACGAGGGGGTTGGCGGGGGTAAAGTTTTCTGGGTCGCCCAATAGGTTGGGTGAAAATAATGCTAGAGACGTCAAGGCTATAAGTATAAGAACGAATCCTAAAAGGTCTTTGTACGAGAAGTAGGGGTGGAAGGAAATTTTGTCTGCGTCGGAGTTTAATCCGGCTGGGTTGTTTGATCCTGTTTCGTGTAAAAATAAAAGGTGGAGGATAGTTGCTGCGGCAATGATAAATGGAAGGAGGAAATGGAAGGCGAAAAATCGGGTGAGAGTTGCGTTGTCTACTGAAAATCCTCCTCAGATTCATTGGACTAGGGCGTCTCCTATATAGGGAACGGCTGAGAGTAAATTAGTAATAACTGTTGCTCCTCAAAATGACATTTGGCCTCACGGCAGGACGTAGCCGACGAAAGCAGTCATTATAACAAGGAGGAGGAGGACCACACCAATATTTCAGGTTTCCTTGTAGAGATAAGATCCATAGTAAAGTCCGCGGGCGATGTGTATGTAAATACAGATGAAGAAGAATGATGCGCCGTTGGCGTGTAGGTTTCGAATAAATCAGCCGTAATTTACATCTCGGCAGATATGGTTAACTGAAGAGAATGCGGTTGAAATGTCTGAGGTATAGTGTATTGCTAAGAATAAGCCGGTGAGAATTTGGGTAATTAAACAGAGGCCCAGCAGGGATCCAAAATTTCATCATACTGAGATGTTAGAAGGGGTTGGAAGGTCAACTAGTGCGTCATTAGCGATTTTAATGAGTGGGTGGGTTTTTCGTAGGCTTGCCATTATTGTTCTTGTAGTTGAACTACAACGGTGGTTCTTCAAGTCATCGGTCTCGGTTAAAGTCCGAGCAAGAATTATGACCTATTTTATTTTTGTAATATTGGTGGCATTGATTTTGGGCTTAATTGCAGTTGCTTCAAATCCAACGCCATATTTTGCTGCGTTGGGTTTGGTGGTGGCAGCGGGGGTTGGGTGTGGAATTTTAGTTAGTTCAGGGGGTTCTTTTTTGTCTCTAGTGTTGTTTCTAATCTATTTGGGGGGGATGCTTGTGGTGTTTGCTTATTCAGCAGCTTTAGCTGCGGAGCCTTTTCCAGAAGCTTGAGGGAGTCGTTCTGTGATGGGGTATGTTTTGATTTACTTTGTAGGGGTGATGCTGGCGGCTGGGGTTTTTTGGGGGGAATGACATGAGGGGTCTTGGTTTTTAGTGGACGGGTTGAAGGAATTTTCTTTACTGCGGGGGGATGTTGGTGGTGTTGCAATAATGTACTCTTTTGGGGGTTGAATACTAGTAATTTGTGCTTGAGTTCTACTTTTGACACTCTTGGTAGTGTTGGAGCTTACTCGAGGGCTAAGCCGGGGGGCACTTCGGGTGGTTTAAATAGCAGAGATTAGAAGGGCAAGTGCTGTGGTAAGTAAAAAAATAGTGAGATAAGTCTTGATTAATCCTCGTTGAACATCACTTATAGTTTTTGATAGCATTATTTGGGTTAAGGCTAAGCCCTTTGGGCCAGAAATCTCAAACCATGTTTGGTCAAGCTTGGTGGCAATTGATTGTCCTATGACCAGGTTGATTTTGGGTAATAGGCGGTGGGTAATTGATGGGAAGAAGCCCAGCATGTTAGAGAAATGGTGTAAGGATGTGGTGGGCAAAATTTTGATTTGTTTGTTAGTAGCGGCCGTGAGTTCTATAGCAATTAAGAGCCCGGTAACTGTTACTGCGAGGGCGGCTATTTTTAATGAAGTAGATATTGTTATAATTGGTGTTTTAGAGGGCAGGAAGTTGGATGTAATAATAAGTCCCGCGACGATACTTCCTCAGGCGAGCCGTTTAAGGGGGTTGGTGACTAGGGGATTATTTTCATTAATAGGGGAAAGGGCCAGGAACCGGGGGGAGCCCATAGTAACGAAGAAGACTACCCGGAAGCTGTATACGGCGGTGAAAGATGTAGCAATTAGTGTCAGTGTTAGGGCCCAGGCGTTGAGGCAGGAGGTGTTGAGGGCTTCAATGATGGCGTCCTTAGAAAAGAATCCGGCTAGAAAGGGGGTTCCTGTTAAGGCTAAGCTCCCAATTGTTAAACAAGTGGAGGTGGTTGGTATTAGATTTTGGAGTCCTCCTATTTTCCGAATGTCTTGTTCATCATTCAGGCTATGAATAATCGAGCCGGAGCACAGAAATAATATGGCTTTAAAGAAGGCGTGTGTGCAAATGTGTAAAAATGCAAGTTGTGGTTGATTTAAACCAATGGTGACTATTATGAGGCCTAGTTGGCTGGACGTAGAAAATGCTACAATTTTCTTGATATCATTTTGTGTTAGGGCACAGGTGGCTGTAAATAGGGTAGTTATTGCTCCAAGGCACAGGCAGATTGTTAGGGCCAGCTTATTCTCTTCTATGAGGGGGTGAAGGCGAATAAGTAAAAAAATACCGGCAACGACTATGGTGCTGGAGTGAAGTAGGGCAGATACTGGGGTGGGGCCTTCTATGGCAGATGGAAGTCATGGATGGAGGCCAAATTGGGCTGATTTTCCAGTTGCTGCAAGAATGAGTCCTACTAAAGGAATTGTTATATCATGGCCTTTTGATAGTAAAAAAATTTGTTGCATTTCTCATGAGTTGAAGTTTATTGCGAATCAGGCTATGGCTAAGATCAGGCCAATGTCTCCTACACGGTTATAAATAACGGCCTGGAGGGCCGCTGTATTGGCATCTGCTCGGCCGTATCATCATCCAATGAGTAAAAAAGATATGATGCCTACTCCTTCTCAGCCAATAAATAGTTGAAATAAATTGTTTGCTGTGACTAGAATAATTATAGCCACTAGAAATAGTAGGAGATATTTAAAAAATCGGTTTATATTTGGATCCGAGTGCATGTATCAGAGGGCAAACTCAAGAATGGATCAGGTGACGTAGAGGGCAATGGGGATAAAGATAATGGAGTAATGATCAAATTTAAAGCTAATATTTGTGTCAAATATTTGTGTATTTATTCAATGTCAATTTGTGACGATGGTTTCTATGCCCTGGTCCAGAAAAATTGCAAGGGGGAGCAGGCTAATAAAGAATGAGGTGTTAACGGCGGTTTTAACATGAAGGTTGGCTCAGTTTGGGGCTTGTGGTTTAGGATTAAGTGTAACAAGTAGAGGAAACACTAAAATTAAAAGAATCAAAATAAGGGAGGATGCTATAATTATGGTTGCTGGATTCATAGCTTCTGCTTGGACTTGCACCAAGAGTTTTTGGTTCCTAAGACCAACGGATGAGCTGTTATCCTTCGGAAGCATAAGAAGGCCGGGGATTTTAACCCCGGGATTTAAGGATTAGCAGTACTCATTGATTCTTATCCCTTCTTGGTGAGTAAGGGGATTTTAACCCCTGTTTTTAGAATCACAATCTAATATTTTGGTTAAATTATACTTACTAGTAACATCATCCTCATATTAGCTCGGGTTTTGTTACAAGAAGGATGATGGGAACAAAATGGAGTGTTATTAGTAGGTGTTCCCGGGTGTGAAATGGGGGAAGTTTAATGATGTGACTTGGTGTTGGTCCACGTTGAGATATGAGAAACATATAGAGGGAGTACCCTGCTGTAATAAGAGTCCCCATTCCGGTAAGTGCAATGGTTATAGGGGATCAGCTAAATAGGGTTGTAATAATCATTAGCTCTCCTATAAGATTTGGAAGGGGTGGTAGTGCTAGGTTGGCCAGGTTGGCAATGAATCATCACGCCGCGGTGAGGGGAAAAATCATTTGGAGGCCTCGAGCAAGAATTATGGTGCGACTATGGGTTCGTTCATAGGCTGTATTTGCTAAGCAAAATAGTATTGAGGAGACCAGCCCGTGGGCAATTATTAAAATAATTGCGCCTGAAAACCCCCAGGGAGTTTGAATAAGAATACCCCCTGCTACAAGGCCCATGTGACTAACAGATGAATATGCGATGAGTGATTTAAGGTCTGTTTGACGGAGACAAATGGACCCGGTTATAATGATACCCCACAATGCGAGGATAATGAAAGGATATACTAATTCTTTGGAGAGGGGATCCAGTATAATTATTATTCGCATCATGCCATAGCCTCCAAGTTTTAGTAGAACTGCTGCTAGTACTATTGAGCCTGCAACGGGAGCTTCTACATGCGCTTTGGGGAGTCATAGATGAACTCCGTACAGGGGTATTTTTACTAAAAATGCGACTAAGCAGCCCGCCCATCAGATTTTATCCCCCCAGGAGTGTAGTATTAGTGGTTGGGTATATTGGATAACAAGTATTGAGAGGGTCCCTGTAGATTGCTGAAGTAGGAGGAGGGCGACTAGAAGGGGCAGTGAGCCTGCCAGGGTATAGAATAAAAAATAGACCCCTGCGTTTAGTCGCTCAGTTTGGTTTCCTCATCGGGTAATAATAATGAGGGTTGGGATAAGGGTGGCTTCAAATATAACATAAAACATAATAATTTCTGTGGCGCCAAATGCTGTAACTAAAAATATCTGAAGGGAGGCCAGGAGGGAAATGTAGAGGCGTTGTCGGCTTAAAGGTTCTGGTTTAATGTGGTTTTGGCTGGCTAAAATCATTAGGGGAAGTAATCAGCATGAGAGAACAAGGAGGGGGGTTGATAATGGATCTGTAGCTATATAAGTATTGGTTATGGTTCAGCCAACTTCTGATGTTCATTTAAGTCATGTAAGGCTAACAATGGCAATCAGGAGGCTGTGGGTGGTGGAGGCCGTTCATAGTCATTTTGGGGAGATTAGTCAAATTGTTGGGAACAACATAATTGTTGGTACTAATACTTTTAGCATTGTAATAAATTAAGATTCTGCAGGCGATCGCTTCCGTGCGTTCGGGCGGTGGCTACTAAGAGTGCAAGTCCTGTGCTTGCTTCACAGGCAGAAAAGGCTAGTAGTAGTATAGGTGCGGTAGAAAAACTGGTTGATTCAAATTGTAGCGTCCATAGGGCTAGTGCGATAAATAGGGAAAGCATCATGCCTTCTAGGCAGAGGAGGGCTGAGAGCAGGTGGGTGCGATGAAAAGCTAGTCCTATTAGTCCTAAAATAAATGCTGAGCTAAAGCTAAAGTGTACGGGGGTCATAAGGGGGTCGTGGACTTTAACCACAATCTTCTGAGCCGAAATCAGAGGTCTTTTTTGGACTAACTCCCTATTCTGCTCATTCTAGGCCGCCTTGAGTTCATTCATAAATCAGTCCCAGGGTTAGTAAAATTAGGACTATTGTAGCTCAGAAGAATGTTCCGGCTGGGTTATAGAGTTGATCTCCTCAGGGTAGTGGAAGAAGAAGGGCAATTTCTAGATCAAATAAGAGGAAAAGAATAGCTACCAGAAAAAATCGGAGAGAAAAAGGTAGTCGGGCTGAGCCTAATGGGTCGAATCCGCATTCATAGGGTGAGAGTTTTTCTGCGTCTGGATTTATTTGTGGCAATCAGAAGGACACAGCTGCTAGAATTGAGGATAGGCCCATTGTAATAATAATAATGGTTATAATTAAGTTCATTATCTTTCCCTGGAGTTTAACCAAGACTAAATGATTGGAAGTCATTTGTACTAACTTAATACTAGAAAGATATGAGCCTCATCAGTAGATGGATACGTAAAGGAACAGTCAAACTACGTCAACAAAGTGTCAGTATCAAGCGGCGGCTTCAAAGCCAAAGTGGTGCTCGGAAGTAAAGTGATATTGAATCTGACGTAGAAGACATACGGCAAGGAAGGTTGATCCAATAATTACATGTAGTCCGTGAAATCCTGTTGCAACGAAAAATGTAGAGCCGTAGACTCCGTCTGCAATAGTAAATGGTGCTTCGTAGTACTCTATGGCCTGGAGGGCAGTAAAGTAAAGGCCTAATAAAATTGTAAGTGCGAGGGATTGAATGGCTTGTTTTCGTTCCCCTTCCATAATACTGTGGTGGGCCCATGTTACTGTGACCCCAGATGCTAGAAGTACAGCTGTATTAAGTAGGGGGACTTCAAAGGGGTCAAGGGTAATAATGCCAGTGGGTGGTCAGCATCCTCCTAATTCAGGGGTTGGGGCCAGGCTTGAGTGATAAAAAGCTCAAAAGAACCCTAAGAAGAAGAATACTTCTGAAGTAATAAATAGAATTATTCCGTAGCGGAGCCCTTTTTGTACTGGCGGTGTATGATGGCCTAGGAAAGTCCCTTCTCGAATAATGTCTCGTCATCATTGAATTATTGTTAGAATCAACAGAACTAAACCAAGAGTTATAAGTGTTGTTGAATGGAAGTGAAACCAGATAGCTAGTCCGGACGTTATTAGTAAAGCGCCGATAGCCCCGGTTAGTGGTCATGGGCTTGGGTCAACCATGTGATATGCATGTGCTTGGTGGGCCATTAAACGTTTTCTTGCAGGTAGAGGCTTAATAGTAAAACAAATACGTAGGCTTGGATCATTGCCACTGCGACTTCTAAGAGTGTTAAGAGAAATAAAACAATAGCGGTTAAAATGGCTACTGTTGGTATTATTGGTGCTAGTACGAATACGGCAGTAGCGATGAGTTGAATCAAGAGGTGACCCGCTGTTAAGTTGGCTGTAAGCCGAACTCCAAGGGCCAATGGTCGAATGAAAAGGCTAATTGTTTCGATAATAATTAGTACTGGGATTAGGGGAATAGGAGTTCCTTCTGGTAAGAGATGGCCGAGGGCAACTGTTGGTTGGTTACGCATTCCAATAATTACTGTTGCTAGTCAGAGAGGGACAGCAAACCCTATGTTTAAGGATAGCTGGGTTGTTGGCGTAAAGGTGTAGGGTAGAAGGCCTAGCATATTAATAGAAATCAAAAAAACTATTAGGGAAGCTAGGAGTAGTGCTCACTTATGTCCCCCTACATTTAGGGGGAGAAGCAGCTGGCTGGTAAACCGGTTAATAAATCAGGTTTGTAGAGTAATGAGCCGGTTATTAATTCATCGGGAAGAGGGCGCGGGGAATATAATTCAAGGAAGGGCAATTGCAATAGAAATTAATGGGATTCCTATAAAAGATGGGCTTGCAAATTGATCAAAAAAGCTTGTTATCATGGTCAGTCTCAGGGCTCAGTCTTGTGTTTTTCTTCACTTACTGGTGTTAATTCATTTGGTGCTACGTGGTTTAAAATTTTGGTTGGAATAATAGTAAGGAAGATAATTCATGAAAATACTAGAATTGCGAATCAGGGGTTGGGGTTCAGTTGTGGCATTTCACTAGAGGTGGTCGGCAGACACCAAACTTTGGCTTAAAAGGCCAACGCTTTATCCAATAATTAGCTTTCTAGTGAGGCGTCTTCTAGTATAAGGGAGGATCAGTTTTCAAAATGTTCTAGCGGGACAGCTTCAACTACGATGGGCATAAAGCTATGGTTGGCTCCGCAAATTTCAGAGCATTGTCCATAAAACACGCCGGGGCGTGAGGCGATAAAGGCAGTTTGGTTTAGTCGGCCTGGCACAGCATCTATTTTTACTCCTAAGGATGGAACGGCCCAAGAGTGAAGTACATCTTCCGCGGATACGAGAATGCGAATTGGGGATTCTATAGGGACTACTATTCGATGATCTGCCTCTAATAGTCGGAATTGGCCGGGTGCAAGGTCTTGAGTCGGAATTATATAGGAGTCAAAGCCTAGGTCTTCATAGTCAGTATATTCGTAGCTTCAGTATCATTGGTGGCCCATGGCTTTAATTGTTAGGTGTGGGTCATTAATCTCATCCATAAGGTATAAAATTCGTAGGGATGGGAGTGCAATTAGGACTAAGATTACAGCTGGCAGTACGGTTCATACAATTTCAATTTCTTGGGAATCTAAAATATACTTGTTGGTAAGTTTGGTTGAGACTATTGCGATAATAATATAAAGTACTAGGGTGCTAATTAAGAATACAATTATTAGGGCGTGGTCATGAAAATGAAGAAGTTCTTCTATAACGGGTGATGCCGCGTCTTGGAATCCTAGTTGTGTGGGATGTGCCATTAGGTGTAAAGATATACAAGAATCTAACTTGCAATTTCACCTTGACAAGGTGATGTAACTACATTTTACTAATATCTCAGAAGAAAGTGGCAGAGTGGTTATGTGGCTGGCTTGAAACCAGTTTATGGGGGTTCAATTCCTTCCTTTCTCGTTAATTTGATTGAATTTGTACAAATGCTGGTTCTTCAAAGGTGTGATAAGGGGGAGGGCAACCGTGAAGTCACTCTACATTTGTTATAGTTAGTTCAACTGAGGATACTTCTCGTTTGGCGGCGAAGGCTTCTCATAAAATAAATAAAAACATGATTACTGCTACTAAAGAAATAAGGGACCCAATAGATGATACTGTGTTTCATAGGGCATACGCGTCGGGGTAGTCAGAGTATCGTCGGGGCATTCCGGCCAGTCCTAGGAAGTGTTGCGGGAAAAATGTAAGATTTACGCCAATAAACATTACTCCAAAGTGAATTTTAGTTCAGGTGTCATTAAGGGTATAGCCCGAAAATAGGGGGAATCAGTGTACAAAGGCCGCTATAATAGCAAAGACAGCCCCTATTGATAGAACATAATGGAAATGTGCAACTACATAGTATGTGTCGTGTAGAACAATGTCAAGTGATGAATTGGCTAGGACAATTCCTGTTAATCCCCCCACTGTAAATAGAAAAATGAAGCCCAGGGCTCAGAGTAGTGGTGTTTCTCATTTGATAGAGCCTCCGTGCAAAGTGGCGAGTCAGCTAAACACTTTTACACCTGTTGGGATGGCAATGATCATTGTTGCAGAGGTAAAATAGGCGCGGGTGTCTACGTCTATTCCTACGGTAAACATGTGGTGTGCTCAGACAATAAATCCTAGTAGGCCAATGGCCATCATAGCTCAAACTATTCCTATATAGCCGAAGGGTTCTTTTTTGCCGGCATAGTAGGCTACGACATGTGAAATAATCCCGAATCCGGGTAAAATAAGAATATAAACTTCTGGGTGACCAAAGAATCAAAATAGATGTTGATACAGAATTGGGTCTCCTCCTCCTGCCGGGTCAAAGAACGTAGTGTTTAGGTTACGGTCCGTAAGAAGCATTGTGATTCCAGCGGCTAGAACGGGCAGTGATAGCAGGAGAAGTACTGCTGTTACAAGTACAGCTCACACAAATAAAGGAGTTTGGTACTGGGAAATGGCAGGGGGTTTCATATTAATAGTTGTAGTAATAAAATTAATAGCCCCTAAAATTGAGGATGCTCCTGCTAGGTGAAGTGAAAAAATGGTTAAGTCTACTGATGCTCCTGCATGGGCTAAGTTGCCAGCAAGGGGCGGGTACACTGTCCACCCAGTTCCGGCCCCGGCTTCAACTCCAGAGGAGGCAAGTAGGAGGAGGAAGGATGGAGGGAGAAGTCAAAAGCTTATATTATTTATTCGGGGGAACGCCATGTCAGGTGCTCCAATCATTAGTGGTACAAGTCAGTTCCCAAATCCTCCGATAAGAATGGGCATGACTATAAAGAAAATTATTACGAAAGCGTGGGCGGTTACGATCACATTATAAATTTGATCATCGCCTAGAAGAGAGCCGGGCTGGCTTAGCTCGGCACGAATGAGGAGGCTTAGGGCGGTCCCAACTATTCCGGCTCAGGCACCAAATACAAGATAAAGGGTACCAATGTCTTTGTGATTTGTTGAAAAGAATCAGCGTGTAATTGCCACAGGTAGGGTGGCCGAGCGTTTAGGCGGCGGGTTGTAGCCCCGTGAATAGAGGTTTAAGTCCTCTCTCTATCAAGCCCCGTAGTGAAGTAGCACGTTGGATTGCAAATCCAGAGACGCAGACTAATACCCTGCCGGGGCTTTCCCGCCTTACTCAGCTACGGCGGGAAAGGTAGATGGATGCTCGCTGGCTTGAGCGCTTAGCTGTTAACTAAGAACTTGTAGGATCGAGGCCTTCCCATCTAGAAAGGCCTTAGTTTAATTAAAACATTTGATTTGCACTCATAATATGCGAGATAGAGTCTTGTAGGTCTTATCAGGAATTAGAAGATTTTAACTTCTACTTAGGGCTTTGAAGGCCCTTGGTCTAATTTATCCTAAATTCCTAGGTGGTTAATATAAGAATGGCGGGGGTTAGGGGGAGGAGGCCTAGTGCGGCTATGGTTAATAGTGCTAATAAAAGTGAGGTCTGAGTAGTATTAATTCGTCAGGGTGCTGCTGAGTTAATCATGTTGGGTGAAATGGTAAGTGTTATTGCGTAACAGAGCCGTAAGTAGAAGTATAGGCCAAGCAGGGCGGCTAAGGCCATGATCGTGGCGGTAATTGGGAGGCCTTGTTTTGTTAATTCTTGTAAAATTAGCCATTTTGGTATAAATCCAGTAAGGGGTGGGAGGCCCGCCAAGGATAGAAGGACAAGGGCTGTAGTGACCGATAGGACAGGGTTTTTTGATCAGGCGGTTGCCAGGGTATTAATTTTTTTTGAGGAGAATGATTTCAGTGACAAAAAGGCTGTGGAGGTTATAAAAATATAGGTAAGTAGGGCAAGGAGGGTGAGTTGGGGAGCATACTGTAAAATAATAATTATTCAGCCTATATGAGCAATTGATGAATATGCTAGGACTTTTCGTAGCTGGGTTTGATTAAGGCCCCCTCATCCGCCGACAAGAGCAGATGATAGTCCTAGTATTGTTAAAAGCGTGGGGCTAACATTCTGGGTTGTTTGAACAATAAGGGCCAGGGGGGCGAGCTTCTGTCAAGTGGATAAAATTAGGCCTGTGGTTAGGTCTAGTCCTTGAAGGACTTCTGGTATCCAGAGGTGCATGGGTGCTAGTCCAATTTTTAGTGCAAGGGCAGTAATAACTAATGCGTTGGCTAGGGGGTTTAGTATATTCGTTATGTCTCATGTCCCTGTAATTCAGGCGTTTGTAGTACCTGCAAACAGGATTATTGCTGCGGCGGTGGCTTGGGTCAAGAAGTATTTTGTGGTGGCTTCAACTGCGCGTGGGTGATGGTGTTGTGCCATTAATGGAATAATTGCTAGGGTATTAATTTCTAGGCCCATTCAGGCCAGCAGTCAATGGGAACTGGCAAAGGTGAGGGTAGTTCCTAGCCCTAGGCTAGATAATAAAATCAAAAGTACATAGGGGTTCATTTATGGGGGAGGGACTTTAACCATCATGTCCGGGGTATGGGCCCGAAAGCTTTATTAGCTGACCCCATATTAGAAAGTGGTGTAGAGGAAGCACGAAGAGTTTTGATCTCTTAAGCATGGGTTCAACTCCCTTTTTTCTAAGAACTGAGGGGATTTTAGCCCCTATGTGCCACTCTATCAAAGTGGTCCCTAAGCATTCGGGCACGGTTCCTGCGTTATAGTTGAGGGGGGAGTCCCCCCAGTGCTACGGGGAGGGCAATATGTCATAAGACTATGGCTAGTGTCAGGGGCAAAAAGTTTTTTCAGACCAGGTGTATAAGTTGGTCATATCGAAACCGGGGGTATGAGGCTCGGACTCATAAAAATAAAATGGAGAGAAGTGCGGTTTTTGTTATTAAAGTAACAGCTGTTAGCTCGGGGGCAAGGGGGAGGTGGGAGGAGCCTAAGAAAAGTACGGCTGAGAGGGTATTTATTAACAGAATGTTTGCATATTCGGCTAGAAAAAATAGGGCGAAGGGGCCTCCTGCATATTCTACATTAAATCCGGATACTAGCTCTGACTCCCCTTCTGTAAGATCAAATGGTGCTCGATTTGTTTCTGCGAGAGTAGAAATATATCATATGGCGGCCAGGGGCCATGCTGGAATTAATAGTCAGATGCTTTCTTGGGCAGCATTAAAGGTCTGTAGTGTATAACCCCCTGAAAAAATAATAAGTGAGAGGAGAATAAGTCCTAGGCTAACTTCGTATGAAATTGTTTGGGCAACCGCTCGTAGGGCGCCGATTAGTGCATACTTTGAGTTAGATGCCCACCCTGAGCCTAGAATGGAATAGACTGCCAGACTTGAGAGGGCTAGAATAAACAACATTCCTAGATTCAAGTCAACTACTGGATAGGGTATTGGTATGGGGGCTCATAATATTATGGCTAGGGTGAGTGCTAAAATAGGGGCGGCCAAAAATAGAATTGGTGATGATGTAGAGGGGCGTACAGGCTCTTTAATAAATAGTTTAACTCCGTCCGCAATGGGTTGAAGCAATCCGTAAGACCCCACTACATTAGGGCCCTTTCGTAATTGCATGTAGCCTAAAACTTTTCGTTCAACCAGGGTTAAAAAGGCTACTGCCAATAGAACAGGGACGATGTAACTTAGGGGGTTAATTAGGTGTGTTATCAAGATGTTTAGCATAACTGGGAAGAGGATTTGAACCTCTGACTTAAAGGGCTTAGACCTTTCGCAATTTACCATGCTCTGCCACCCCAATATTGCCTTACTTAGGCGACGGAAGAGGATTTAAACCTCTCACTTAAAGGGCTTAAATCTTTCGCAATTTACCATGCTCTGCCACCCCAATATCGCCTTACTTAGGCGACGGAAGAGGATTTAAACCTCTCACTTAAAGGGCTTAAATCTTTCGCAATTTACCATGCTCTGCCACCCCAATATCGCCTTACTTAGGCGACGGAAGAGGATTTAAACCTCTCACTTAAAGGGCTTAAATCTTTCGCAATTTACCATGCTCTGCCACCCCAATATCGCCTATATTTAGGCGGTGGAAGAGGATTTTAACCTCTCACTTAAAGGGCTTAGACCTTTATGCAATTTACCATGCTCTGCCACCCCAATATCGCCTTATTTAGGCGGTTGGGCTTTAGCCCTCCCTTTACTTATTTTATTTGTTTTCATTAATTAGGGGTGGGGCGTGCCTCAGGCAGGGGCCCCTCTTTTCCGATCCTTTCGTACTAGAAAAAGTAGCGTTACAGATAGAAACTGACCTGGATTGCTCCGGTCTGAACTCAGATCACGTAGGACTTTAATCGTTGAACAAACGAACCCTTAATAGCGGCTGCGCCATTAGGATGTCCTGATCCAACATCGAGGTCGTAAACCCCCTCGTCGATATGGACTCTGGGAGAGGATTGCGCTGTTATCCCTAGGGTAACTTGGTCCGTTAATCGGCTTTATGCCGGATCATTATTGGTCAGATGTTCTGCGGCTTTGAGATGTTTCTCTAGGCTTTAGGATATTAACCCATTCCGCTTGGAGGCTTGTCTTTGCTCCGTGGTCGCCCCAACCGAAGGTAAATACTTATACTTCACTAAGTTCTTATCTCTTTGCTAAGTTGTTTAACGTGGTTAAGTTTTGTACCTTAAGCTCCAAAGGGTCTTCTCGTCTTGTAGAATTATATCCGCTTCTGCACGGATAGATCAATTTCACTGACTGGAAGGGGGAGACAGCTAAGCCCTCGTCTAGCCATTCATACAGGTCTTTATTTAAAAGACAAGTGATTGCGCTACCTTCGCACGGTCAAAATACCGCGGCCGTTGAACCCGTAGTCACTGGGCAGGCTGGACCTCCTATACGTAAAAAGTTGCAGGAGGCGATGTTTTTGGTAAACAGGCGAGGCTTGTGTTTGCCGAGTTCCTTCCCTTTCTTTTAGTCTTTCCCTTATTGGCAGTCCGGTGTAGGGTTAACGATTTTTGACTGTGGGGTTTTCCTGGTTTTTTTGTTATCCACACTGCCCTCTTGGTTTGGGTTCGTTAATAATCAGTGGTTTGTCCGATCTGACTTACACTTGTGCCGGGAGAAGGGCGGGCCTTCTCGTTACTCATTTTAGCATAATTTCTCCCATGGGGGCATGGGTTGGCTTAATAATTTAAGGGAAATAAGATTTTTTGTCGGTATAATAAACTGCTTTCTGTCTGAGCTTTAACGCTTTCTATTTAGATGGCTGCCTTTGGGCCCACTAGAACAGTAAGTCTTCTTAATTATGATCTTTATTCTCCTAGAAAGGTTGTGTCCTTGGTTAAAGGGGCTGTACCCCCTTCAACTAACTCCCATATTTCTCTCTTAGTCATTTGGTAACATTGTTCTGGCTTGAGGGGTATGAGGCTGAACTCCTATCCATTTCTTAAGCAACCAGCTATCACCAAGTTCGGTAGGTCTGTCACTTCTACCCGGAGCTCTTCCCACTCTTTTGCCACAGAGACGGGTTTGCCCTGACTTACTTAGGCTGTCTCGGGGTAGCTCACTTGGTTTCGGGGGTTCAAACTATAGGGCTCTTTGCTTGAGGGTGCTTGCTAAATCATGATGCAAAAGGTACAAGATTTAATCTTTGCTTTTTATTGCTTTTATGATTTATTTCATTTCTCTTTCAGCGTTCCCTTGCGGTACTTTTTCTATTGCTTCGAATTTAACCTTTTCTGTCTCCCATACTCAGGTAAAAGAATGATTTAGTTTAGTGGTTAAAATAATGTCTTAAAATTAATGTTGTTGGGTTGTTAAAATGTTTGAGCTAGCTAATTGGCTCAGGGCGATCTAATTTGCATAGATGTCTTCTCGGTGTAAGTGAGATGCTTAACTTACTCAGCCACGCCCTGGGTTTTATCCAAGTGCACCTTCCGGTACACTTACCATGTTACGACTTGCCTCCCCTTGTCGGCGCTTTGGGATTAGGTATTTTTGTTGCATTTTGACAGGGGAGAGTGACGGGCGGTGTGTACGCGTCTCAGAGCCGGGTTCAAAAGGACACTCTGTTTCCTTTTTACTACTAAATCCTCCTTCAAGTACTATTTCATTGTAGCATATTCGTAGTTTTCTATTATAGAAAATGTAGCCCATCTCTTCCCACTTCGTGCGCTACACCTCGACCTGACGTTCTGGGCTTTGCCCATTCTGCTTACTATTATTTCCTTCACAG